GTTAATGTAGCTTAACATCTAAAGCAAGGCACTGAAAATGTCTAGATGGGCTGTAATACCCCATAAACATACAGGTTTGGTCCTAGCCTTATTATTAATTATCAGTAAGATTATACATGCAAGCAACCACATACCAGTGAGAATGCCCTTCAAATCTACTCGATCAACAGGAGCAGGCATCAAGCACGCCAATCGGCAGCTCACTACGCCTTGCTGAGCCACACCCCCACGGGACACAGCAGTAACAAAACTTGAGCAATAAACGAAAGTTTGACTAAGCTATACTGATCAACATAAATAGGGTTGGTAAATTTCGTGCCAGCCACCGCGGTCATACGATTAACCCAAATTAATACTACACGGCGTAAAGTGTGTTTAAGTAATCAACTAATAAAGTTAAATTTAATCTAAGCCGTAAAATGCACTAGACTAAATAAAAATAATCTACGAAAGTGACTTTAGCACTCTGAATACACGACAGCCAAGACACAAACTGGGATTAGATACCCCACTATGCTTGACCATAAACTTAAGTAATTACAAAACAATACTACTCGCCAGAGTACTACAAGCAATAGCTCAAAACTCAAAGGACTTGACGGTGCCTTATATCCATCTAGAGGAGCCTGTTCTATAATCGATAAACCCCGATAAACCCTACCACCCCTTGCTAATCCAATCTATATACCGCCATCCTCAGCAAACCCTACCAAGGCCGCAAAGTAAGCACAAACATTTAAACATAAAAACGTTAGGTCAAGGTGTAGTCTATGAGGTGGAAAGAAATGGGCTACATTATCTGTAACAGATCAAACATACAGCAACCCTCATGAAACAAAGGGCCAAAGGAGGATTTAGCAGTAAATTAAGAATAGAGAGCTTAATTGAATAAGGCCATAAAGCACGTACACACCGCCCGTCACCCTCCTCAAAACCTCATAACACTTATATGCCAATTAAAGTTTATTCTAATCCTTAGAGGAGATAAGTCGTAACAAGGTAAGCATACTGGAAAGTGTGCTTGGATTATTCAAAGTATAGCTTAACCATAAAGCATCCGGCCTACACCCAGAAAATCTCACAACAATGTGATTACTTTGAAACTAGTCCTAGCCTAACTTCTCACCTACCCACTAATATATAAACCAAAAACAAACCATTTACCACAAATAACAGTATAGGAGATAGAAATTTCACATAGCGCTATAGAAAAAGTACCGTAAGGGAAAGATGAAAGAATTAGTCAAAGTACAAAAAAGCAAAGACTACCCCTTGTACCTTTTGCATAATGACTTAACTAGAATAAACTGACAAAAAGAAATTTTAGCCAAAGAACCCGAAACCAGACGAGCTACTCAAGAATCAGTAAATATAAGAACACACTCATCTATGTGGCAAAATAGTGAGAAGAATCATGAGTAGAGGTGAAAAGCCTATCGAGCCTGGTGATAGCTGGTTACCCGGAAGCAGAATTTTAGTTCAACTTTAAATTAACCCAAAGCATACTTTTTAAGCCCACTGTTAATTTAAATGTTATTCTAAAGAGGAACAGCTCTTTAGATTGGGCTACAACCTTTAGCAGAGAGTAAACAAATTAATTCCCATAGTTGGCCTAAAAGCAGCCCCCTATTAAGAAAGCGTTCAAGCTCAACACTCAGTAAACACTAATGTCCAAACTTACAACTGACCCCCTGCTGATCAACTGGGTTAATCTATTATTAAATAGAAGCAATACTGTTAATATGAGTAACAAGAATTCAAATTCTCCTAGCACAAGCTTATACCAGACCGGATACCTACTGGTAATTAACAATAAGATAAGATTAACTTTAACCCACAAAAACATATATCCTAATATCTGTTAACCCAACACAGGCGTGCATTAAGGAAAGATTAAAAGAAATAAAAGGAACTCGGCAAAACCAACCCCGCCTGTTTACCAAAAACATCACCTCTAGCATAATCAGTATTAGAGGCACTGCCTGCCCAGTGACACGTTTAACGGCCGCGGTATTCTGACCGTGCAAAGGTAGCATAATCACTTGTTCCTTAATTAGGGACTGGAATGAATGGCTCCACGAGGGTTTAACTGTCTTTTATTTCCAATCAGTGAAATTGACCTCTCCGTGAAGAGGCGGAAATGTAAAAACAAGACGAGAAGACCCTATGGAGCTTAAATTAACTAGCCCAAACATCATATAAATATTGTAAGGATAAGTCCACACTACTCATCATGGATCCTGGGCTAAAAATTTCGGTTGGGGCGACCTCGGAGCACAAAAAACCCTCCGAACAACTAACCTAGACTTAACTAGTCAAAGTACAAACACTATAAACTGACCCAAGCTAACTTGATCAACGGAACAAGTTACCCTAGGGATAACAGCGCAATCCTATTATAGAGTCCATATCGACAATAGGGTTTACGACCTCGATGTTGGATCAGGACATCCCAATGGTGTAACCGCTATTAATGGTCCGTTTGTTCAACGGTTAAAGTCCTACGTGATCTGAGTTCAGACCGGAGTAATCCAGGTCGGTTTCTATCTGTTAAAAATTTCTCCCAGTACGAAAGGACAAGAGAAATGGAGCCAACTCAATAGAGCGCTCTCAACATAACTGATGACTATAATCTCAATCAATATGTAACTCCAGACATTACCCTAGATAGGGGTTTATTAAGATGGCAGAGCCCGGTAATTGCATAAAACTTAAAACTTTACAACCAGAGGTTCAACTCCTCTTCTTAATATCAGTGTTTCCTATTAATTTATTATTACTAATTCTCCCCGTACTATTAGCCATGGCTTTCTTTACCTTAGTCGAACGAAAAATCTTAGGCTATATGCAACTCCGCAAAGGCCCTAATACTGTAGGTCCACATGGTCTACTACAACCTTTCGCTGATGCAGCGAAATTATTCATTAAAGAACCTCTACGACCCCTTACCTCTTCCTCATTACTCTATATTATCGCCCCAACACTAGCTCTATCCATTGCACTAATTATATGAATACCTCTGCCAATACCATACCCATTAATTAACATAAATATAGGACTTTTATTTATACTAGCTACATCAAGCCTAGCAGTTTACTCCATCCTATGATCAGGCTGATCATCCAACTCAAAATATGCTCTAATCGGAGCTTTACGAGCTGTAGCCCAAACAATCTCTTATGAAGTCACCCTAGCCATCATCCTACTATCTACCCTACTAATAAACGGTACATTCACCCTATCTACCCTTACTACTACTCAAGAACACCTATGACTAATTATTCCATCATGACCATTAACTACGATATGATTTATCTCAACATTAGCAGAAACTAACCGAGCCCCTTTTGATCTAACAGAAGGAGAATCCGAACTAGTTTCAGGCTTCAATGTAGAATATGCCGCAGGACCATTCGCTCTATTCTTCATAGCAGAATACACCAACATCATTATAATAAATGCCCTAACCACTATTATATTTCTAGGACCATCATATAACCCATATTTACCCGAAACAAATTCAATCAACTTCGCTATTAAAACCCTTCTACTAGCTATACTATTCCTATGAACACGAGCATCATACCCGCGATTCCGATACGACCAACTAATACACTTATTATGAAAAAATTTCCTCCCACTCACACTAGCACTATGCATATGATACATTTCTCTACCCGTTATAGCAACATATATCCCACCTCTAATATAGAAATATGTCTGAAAAAAGAATTACTTTGATAGAGTAAATAATAGAGGTTTGAATCCTCTTATTTCTAGAACTGCAGGCATCGAACCTACCCCTAAGGATTCAAAATCCATCGTGCTACCAGAATACACCATGTCCTATACGTAGTAAGGTCAGCTAAATAAGCTATTGGGCCCATACCCCGAAAATGTTGGTTTATATCCTTCCCGTACTAATAAAACCTATTACTCACATACTTGTTATAACAACAATTTTCTCAGGAACTATCCTCACAATAATTAGCTCCCACTGGCTCTCAATTTGAATTGGATTAGAAATTAACATACTCGCTATAATCCCAATTTTAACTAATAAAGCTAAACCCCGATCTATAGAAGCAGCAACCAAATATTTTCTCACACAAGCAACAGCCTCTATATTACTTATACTTACCATTATTATTAACGCCATTAACTCAGGACAATGAAATGTCATTAACACCTTCAATCAACTAACCTCCTTTATATTTATTATCGCATTCACTATAAAATTAGGAATAGCACCCTTCCACTTCTGAGTCCCAGAAGTCACACAAGGAATTAACTTAATAACAGGTATGCTTCTCCTAACATGACAAAAACTAGCCCCCATTTTCATCCTAATCCAAATTTACTCTTCAACAAATCTACATATTCTACTTATAATCGCCCTACTATCTATCATAATTGGAGGTTGAGGAGGACTAAATCAAACACAAATACGAAAAATTATAGCCTATTCCTCCATTGCCCACATAGGATGAATAATATCTATTCTCATATTCTGCCCCTCTATAACAACACTAAATCTACTAATTTACCTCATATTAACCATCACTATATTTACCTTACTAAATCTAAATACAAATACTACCATACTAACCATATCAAACTTATGAAACAAATCACCCGTAATTACGCTTATCATCTTAATCTCCCTATTGTCCCTCGGTGGACTCCCCCCACTTATAGGATTTTTACCTAAGTGAGTCATCGTATATGAACTAACAAAAAACAATAATATTATTCTAGCTAGTACTATAATTGTTATAGCACTACTAAACCTTTACTTTTACATACGATTAATTTACTCTACCTCCTTAACACTATTTCCAACATCCAACAACTACAAAATAAAATGACAATACCAGCCTACAAAACAAGCTATTCTTATGGCCCCACTAATCACCCTATCCACTTTATCCCTTCCCCTATCAACAACCTTTTCAATCCTAAACTAGAAATTTAGGTTAAATAGACCAAGAGCCTTCAAAGCTCTAAGAAAGTAAGCACTACTTAATTTCTGTAAATAAGGACTGCAAGAACTTATCTTACATCAACTGAGTGCAAATCAATCACTTTAATTAAGCTAAATCCTTACTAGATTGGTGGGCTCCAACCCCACGAAAATTTAGTTAACAGCTAAATACCCTAATCAACTGGCTTCAATCTACTTCTCCCGCCTACAGAAAAAAAAAGGCGGGAGAAGCCCCGGCAGGATTGAAGCTGCTTCTTTGAATTTGCAATTCAATATGAAAATCACCTCGGAGCTGGTAAAAAGAGGCTAAACCTCTGTTCTTAGATTTACAGTCTAATGCCTACTCGGCCATTTTACCCTCTACTCATGTTCATCAATCGTTGATTATATTCAACTAATCACAAAGACATTGGAACTCTTTATCTATTATTCGGTGCTTGAGCAGGAATAGTAGGAACAGCCCTTAGCCTATTAATTCGAGCAGAACTTGGTCAACCAGGAACACTACTAGGAGATGACCAGATTTATAACGTTATCGTAACCGCACATGCATTCGTCATAATTTTCTTTATAGTAATACCTATTATAATTGGAGGTTTTGGAAACTGATTAGTGCCTTTAATAATTGGAGCTCCCGACATAGCATTCCCACGAATGAATAATATAAGCTTCTGATTACTACCCCCATCTTTCTTACTATTGCTAGCCTCTTCTACAGTAGAAGCAGGCGCTGGAACTGGATGAACGGTATATCCTCCTCTAGCTGGAAACCTAGCCCATGCAGGAGCATCTGTAGACCTAACTATCTTCTCCCTGCACTTAGCAGGGGTATCCTCAATTTTAGGGGCCATCAACTTCATCACAACAGTTATTAATATAAAACCCCCTGCTATATCACAATATCAAACACCTCTCTTCGTATGATCAGTAGTAATTACTGCCGTACTTTTACTCTTATCCTTACCAGTTCTAGCAGCAGGGATTACCATACTATTAACCGACCGTAATCTTAATACAACATTTTTCGATCCAGCTGGGGGTGGTGACCCCATCTTATATCAACACCTATTCTGATTCTTTGGACATCCCGAAGTATATATCTTAATTCTTCCAGGCTTTGGTATGATCTCTCATATTGTTACTTACTACTCAGGCAAGAAAGAACCCTTTGGCTATATGGGAATAGTATGAGCTATAATATCTATTGGCTTCCTAGGCTTCATTGTATGAGCCCACCACATATTCACTGTAGGAATGGACGTAGATACCCGTGCCTATTTCACATCCGCTACCATAATTATTGCAATTCCTACTGGCGTAAAAGTTTTCAGTTGATTAGCAACACTACATGGAGGAAATATTAAATGATCGCCCGCAATACTATGGGCATTAGGATTCATCTTTCTGTTCACAGTTGGGGGGTTGACAGGAATTATCCTTGCCAACTCATCATTAGACATTGTACTTCACGACACATATTACGTAGTAGCACATTTCCACTACGTATTATCAATAGGAGCAGTTTTCGCCATTATAGGTGGATTTGTTCACTGATTCCCTCTATTCTCAGGCTATACCCTAGATAGCACGTGGGCTAAAACTCACTTCGCAATCATATTCACCGGAGTAAATATGACTTTCTTCCCACAACACTTCTTAGGCCTATCGGGAATACCTCGACGTTACTCAGACTATCCTGATGCATATACCATGTGAAATATGATTTCATCTATTGGCTCTTTCATCTCCCTAACAGCAGTAATTCTAATAATTTTTATAATTTGAGAAGCCTTTTCCTCAAAACGAGAAGTGTTGACGGTAGAATTAACACCAACGAACCTAGAATGACTTCACGGTTGTCCACCACCCTATCACACATTTGAGGAACCTACTTACGTAAAATAAAATCAAGAAAGGAAGGAATTGAACCTCCTACAGTCGGTTTCAAGCCAACCACATAACCCCTATGACTCTCTTTACTGAAGACATTAGTAAAATAATTACATAACTTTGTCAAAGTTAAATTACAGGTTAAATTCCCGTATATCTTAATGGCTTATCCAGTTCAACTAGGATTTCAAGATGCTGCTTCCCCCGTTATAGAAGAACTCATATATTTTCATGACCACACCTTAATAATTGTATTCCTTATTAGCTCTCTAGTCCTTTATATCATCTCCTTAATACTCACCACAGAACTCACCCATACAAGCACTATAGATGCCCAAGAAATAGAAACAGTATGAACTATCCTACCCGCAATTATCTTAATCCTTATTGCTCTTCCATCATTACGTATTTTATATCTAATAGATGAAATTACCACTCCATCCTTAACTTTAAAAACCATGGGCCATCAGTGGTTCTGAAGCTATGAATACACAGACTACGAAGACTTAAACTTTGATTCTTACATAATCCCTACCCTAGAACTAAATCCAGGTGAACTTCGCCTACTTGAAGTAGATAATCGAGTTGTCTTACCCACAGAAATACCTATTCGAGTACTTATTTCCTCGGAAGATGTACTACACTCATGAACTGTACCATCCCTGGGTGTAAAAACTGACGCTATCCCAGGCCGCCTAAACCAAACAACCTTAATAACATCTCGACCAGGCATTTATTATGGCCAATGCTCAGAAATCTGCGGGGCAAACCACAGCTTTATACCCATTGTACTAGAATTAGTACCCCTAAAACAATTTGAAAAGTGACTACTAACTATATTATAAAACCATTATGAAGCTAACCAAGCATTAACCTTTTAAGTTAAAGATTGAAAGTAAAAATCTTTCCATAGTGAAATGCCACAATTAGATACATCAACATGAACTATCACTATTATTTCCATAATCATAACCCTATTCACCGTCTTTCAACTGAAAATCTCTAACCTAAATTTCCCTTTAGGCCCACTGCCAAAAATAGCTGATAAACACCAATATAGCAACCCTTGAGAAACAAAATGAACGAAAATTTATTCGCCTCTTTCATTACCCCTACAATCATAGGAGTCCCCATTGTAATCTTTATCATTATATTACCGAGCACCCTCTTTCCCTCATCATCACGTCTCATCTGTAATCGACTAATTTCCTTACAACGGTGACTTATTCATCTAGTACTAAAACAACTAATGACTATGCACAATATCAAAGGACGAACTTGGTCTCTTATACTAATTTCACTAATCCTATTTATTGGTTCAACCAACTTACTAGGATTATTACCCCACTCATTTACTCCTACTACCCAACTATCAATAAATCTTGGTATAGCTATTCCATTATGAACAGCTACAGTTATCATGGGATTCCGCCACAAGACAAAAATGTCCCTGGCCCATTTCCTACCACAAGGTACCCCCATTCTTCTCATCCCCATGCTAGTAATTATCGAAACCATTAGCCTATTTATTCAACCAATAGCATTAGCAGTGCGACTAACGGCCAACATCACAGCAGGTCACCTACTTATACATTTAATTGGAGGAGCTACAATAGCATTGACCTATATTAGCCCTGCCATATCCTCTGTTACATTTATTATCCTCATCCTTCTCACAGTACTTGAATTTGCCGTTGCCCTAATCCAAGCTTATGTGTTTACCCTTCTAGTAAGCCTTTACCTACATGATAACACTTAATGACCCACCAAGCCCATGCCTATCACATAGTCAACCCCAGTCCTTGACCCCTCACAGGAGCCCTGTCTGCACTCCTTATAACATCCGGCTTTGCCATATGATTTCACTTTAGCTCAAGCACACTTTTATCCGTAGGTTTACTCACTAATTTATTGACAATATATCAATGATGACGGGATGTTGTGCGAGAAGGAACATTCCAAGGCCACCATACCCTCATTGTCCAAAAAGGGTTACGGTATGGAATAATTCTCTTCATCATTTCAGAAATTCTTTTCTTTTCAGGGTTCTTCTGAGCTTTTTACCACTCAAGCCTAGCCCCTACTCCTGATCTAGGAGGGTGCTGACCTCCAACAGGCATTAACCCCCTTAATCCACTAGAAGTTCCCCTACTCAACACTACCGTACTTTTAGCCTCAGGCGTATCCATCACCTGAGCCCATCACTGCCTAATAGAAGGTAACCGCATCCATATACTCCAGGCCTTATTCATCACTATCGCCTTAGGTCTCTATTTTACCTTCCTCCAAGCCTCAGAATACTTCGAAACCTCTTTCTCTATCTCAGATGGCGTATATGGCTCTACATTTTTTATAGCAACAGGATTCCACGGACTTCACGTTATTATCGGATCTACCTTCTTAATCGCTTGTTTCTCACGTCAATTAAAATTTCACTTCACCTCTAATCATCATTTCGGCTTCGAAGCGGCAGCCTGATACTGACATTTCGTCGACGTAGTATGACTATTCCTCTACGTCTCAATTTACTGATGAGGATCTTAATTCTTTTAGTATTGTTAAGTACAACTGATTTCCAATCAGTTAGTTTCGGTAAAACCCCGAAAAAGAATAATTAATTTATCACTGACCCTTGCAATCGACACCCTCCTTGTTCTATTCCTCGTAACCATTGCCTTTTGAATTCCCCAACTAAATATTTATGTGGAAAAATATAACCCCTATGAATGCGGGTTTGACCCTACAGGATCTGCCCGCCTACCATTTTCCATGAAATTCTTTTTAGTGGCTATTACATTCCTTCTATTTGATCTAGAAATCGCACTTCTAATTCCCCTACCCTGAGCATCCCAAACAAATAACCTAGAACTTATATTACTAGTAGCCCTTTCGTTAATCTCTATTTTAGCTCTAGGACTCGCCTATGAATGATTTCAAAAAGGACTAGAATGAAAAGAATAATGCTGATAAGTAGTTTAACCTAAAACAAATGATTTCGACTCATTAGATTATGTATAAACTCATAATTATCATCATGCTTTCAATTTCCACCAATATCATTTTAGCCTTCATCATTGCTCTTCTAGGTATACTAGTATTTCGCTCCCACCTAATATCCTCTTTACTATGCTTAGAAGGCATAATATTATCAATATTTATCTTATGCACCCTCATCACCTTAAGTATTCACTTTACCATATCATTTATGATCCCTATTATACTACTAGTATTCGCTGCCTGCGAAGCAGCAGTGGGACTCGCCCTCCTAGTAATAGTATCTAATACTTATGGCCTAGATTATGTCCAAAACCTCAATCTCCTTCAATGCTAAAACTTATCATTCCAACAATAGCCCTACTTGTAGTAATCTGATGTTCCAATAACTCAATACTATGAATCAACACAACCCTATATAGTCTAATAATTAGCTTCACCAGCCTGTCCTTACTAAACCAAACTGACAACATTAGCAAAAACTTCTCATCAACTTTTTTCTCCGACCAATTGTCCTCTCCTCTCCTCGTACTAACAATATGACTACTCCCTCTTATAATTGTAGCAAGTCAACATCATCTTAACAAAGAGTCCTGGACCCGAAAAAAACTTTATCTTTCTATACTAACTTCGTTACAAGTAATTCTAGTCATAACATTTTCAGCCTCTGAAACGATCTTATTCTATATTTTATTTGAGGCCACATTAATCCCCACCCTCATCATTATCACTCGATGAGGAAATCAAACAGAACGACTAAACGCAGGCTTGTATTTTCTATTTTATACCTTATTTGGATCCCTACCATTACTAGTGGCCCTTGTCTATATACAAAAATCCATAGGATCCCTAAATTTCCTAATGATGACCCTCTTATTCCAAGAATTATCCATCTCATGATCCAACAACCTACTATGATTAGCATGCATTATAGCATTCATAGTCAAAATACCTCTATATAGCCTTCACCTATGATTACCCAAAGCACATGTAGAAGCCCCTATTGCCGGATCTATAGTCCTTGCAGCTGTACTCTTGAAACTAGGAGGATATGGTATAATACGCATTACCATAACCCTTAACCCTCTGACAAACTACATAGCATATCCCTTCATTATATTATGTATATGAGGAATAATCATAACCAGTTCAATCTGCCTACGACAAACGGATCTAAAATCACTTATCGCTTACTCATCCGTGAGCCATATAGCTTTAGTCATCGTAGCCATCCTAATTCAGACACCATGAAGCTATGTAGGAGCAACAGCTCTAATAATTGCACATGGCCTAACTTCATCCATGTTATTCTGTCTAGCAAACTCAAACTACGAACGTATCCATAGCCGAACAATAATTATGGCACGAGGACTCCAAACCCTCCTACCCCTAATATCAACTTGATGACTACTTGCCAGTCTGACTAACCTGGCTCTACCTCCCTCAATTAACTTAATCGGAGAGTTATTTGTAACAATAGCAACATTCTCATGATCAAATGTTACAATTATTTTAATTGGTTTAAACATTCTCATCACAGCCCTTTATTCACTATATATATTAACCACGACTCAACGAGGTAAATCCTCATATCATATCCATACTCTTAGCCCCTCTTTAACACGAGAAAATGCCCTAATATCTATACACATACTTCCCCTAGCCTGTCTCACCCTAAATCCCAAAATCATTATAGGATTTAATTATTGTAAATATAGTTTAAACAAAACCCTAGATTGTGAATCTAGTAATAGAGACTCAAACCCTCTTATCTACCGAGAGAGTAACGCAAGAACTGCTAACTCTTTGCCCCATAAATAATCATATGGCTCCCTCAACTTTTTTAGGATAGAAGTCATCCGTTGGTCTTAGGAACCAAAAAATTGGTGCAACTCCAAGTAAAAGTAATAAACCTAATATCATCCTCCATCCTAGTCACATTGATTATTTTGGTATCGCCACTTACAGTAAATTTTGCAAATTTACATAAAAATCATCTATACGCATCCTACGTAAAAATATCCATTGCATGCGCCTTCACCACTAGTCTTATTCCTATAATGTTATTCACCCTCTCAGGGCAAGAAACAATTATCTCCAACTGACACTGAGTAACAATTCAAACATTAAAAATCAACCTCAGCTTTAAACTAGATTACTTCTCAATACTTTTTATTCCCGTAGCCCTATTCGTCACTTGATCAATCTTAGAGTTCTCTCTATGATATATACATACCGACCCTAACATTAACAAATTCTTCAAATATCTACTTATATTCCTCATTACCATACTAATCTTAGTCACCGCCAACAACCTATTCCAACTATTCATTGGCTGAGAAGGTGTCGGCATTATATCATTTCTATTAATCGGCTGATGATACGGACGAACAGATGCCAACACAGCAGCCTTACAAGCAATTTTATACAACCGCATTGGAGACATTGGATTTATCTTAGCTATAGCATGGTTTCTTATCCACTCAAATACATGAGAATTCCAACAAATATTTATACTACACCAAGACCCAGGCATAATCCCACTAATAGGCTTACTTCTAGCAGCTACCGGAAAATCCGCCCAATTCAGCCTACACCCATGACTACCATCAGCAATAGAAGGCCCCACTCCAGTCTCGGCCCTACTTCACTCTAGTACAATAGTTGTAGCAGGAATTTTCCTACTAATTCGATTCTACCCCTTCATAGAAAATAATGAAACAACAAAAACCCTAACACTATGCCTAGGTGCCCTAACTACACTATTCACAGCAATATGCGCTTTAACTCAGAATGACATTAAAAAAATCGTAGCCTTTTCAACCTCTAGTCAACTAGGACTAATAATAGTCACCATTGGCATTAATCAACCACACCTAGCCTTTCTACACATCTGTAATCATGCTTTCTTCAAAGCCATACTATTCATATGTTCTGGTTCAATCATTCATAACTTAAATGATGAACAAGACATTCGAAAGATGGGAGGTCTATTTAAAACAATGCCCTTCACATCCTCTTCCCTCACTATCGGAAGCCTCGCCCTCACAGGAATACCCTTCCTAACAGGATTCTACTCAAAAGACCTAATTATTGAATCTGTTAACATTTCCAATACCAACGCCTGAGCCCTCATAATCACGCTCATTGCAACCTCCATAACAGCCATCTATAGCATCCGCATTATCTTCTACACTCTTATAGACCAACCCCGATTTTCAGCTTCAATCTCCATTAACGAAAACAACCCACTACTAATCAATTCTATTAAGCGTTTAACCTTTGGTAGCATTTTTGCCGGATTCCTGCTATCCAATAATATCCCATCCTTAAATATCCCCCAAATAACAATGCCATTTTACCTAAAAACAACAGCCTTGATAGTAACCATTTTAGGCTTTATCTTGGCAGTAGAACTCAGCCTCATAACTAAGAACCTAAAACTTAAGCCATCTTCACCTATACTTAAGTTCTCCAACTCATTAGGATTTTACTCAATGACTATTCATCGCCTAATCCCCTTCTCCAGCCTAATCACTAGTCAAAGCACATCATCCCATTTACTAGACCTAATAACATTAGAAAAAACCATACCAAAAAACCTCTCCAACTTACAAATACTATCAGCTATCACCACTTCTAACCAAAAAGGCCTAATCAAATTATATTTCCTATCTTTCCTCACCTCCACATTTTTAATCCTCCTACTTGTGATCTAATCTAATTCACCGAACAATTTCAATTACAATTAATACGCTAACAAACAAAGATCATCCAGCAATCACCATAAATCAACCAGCATAATTATAAAGAGCAGCCACCCCAAAAGAATCCTCACGAACAATATTCACCTCTTTATCCACATATACAACCCAATCCTCCAAAATACTAAATCCTATCGTCATCTCCACTTCATCATATTCAATTAACCACACCGCTATTAACAGCTCTATAACAAACCCTATCAACAAGACCCCTCAAATAACACTACTAGACCCTCAAGTTTCAGGATATTCTTCCGTAGCCATAGCTGTAGTATAACCAAATACTACCAACATCCCCCCCAGATAAATTAAAAATATCATCAACCCCATAAAAGACCCCCCCATACTCATGATAACAAAACAACCTACCGCTCCACTAAAAATAAGCCCAACACCACCATAAATAGGAGAGGGTTTTGAAGAAAAACTAGCAAAACTTAAAACAAGAATCACACTTAAGAGAAAAACAGTATATGCCATAGTTCTTACACGGGACTAACCATGACTAATGATATGAAAAACCATCGTTGTATTTCAACTATAAAAACTTTAATGACCAACACCCGAAAAAGCCACCCATTAATAAAAATTCTAAACCATTCATTTATTGACCTACCCACACCACCTAATATTTCATCATGATGAAATTTTGGCTCCCTCCTTGGAGCCTGCTTAGCCGTACAAATTATTACGGGTCTATTTCTAGCCATACATTATACAGCAGACACAATAACCGCATTCTCCTCCGTAACCCACATTTGCCGAGACGTAAATTACGGTTGAGTTATTCGTTATATACATGCCAACGGAGCCTCTATATTTTTCACGTGTTTATTCATTCACGTGGGCCGAGGACTGTACTATGGATCCTTCACATTAACAGAAACTTGAAATATTGGCATTATTCTCCTATTTTCAGTGATAGCCACAGCTTTCATAGGCTACGTACTTCCATGAGGACAAATATCATTCTGAGGTGCTACAGTAATCACAAACCTCCTATCAGCAATCCCTTATATCGGTACTAACCTAGTTGAATGAATCTGAGGTGGATTCTCTGTTGACAAAGCTACACTTACCCGTTTCTTCGCATTCCACTTTATTCTACCTTTCATTATTTCCGCCCTAGTCATAGTACACCTCCTATTTCTTCACGAAACAGGATCAAATAACCCACTCGGCCTAAAATCAAACTCCGACAAAATTCCATTCCATCCTTATTATACAATCAAAGATCTCCTAGGACTTTTACTCCTCCTCATACTCCTTATAATATTAGTACTATTTCACCCAGACCTACTCGGAGACCCAGACAACTACTCTCCCGCCAACCCCCTCAACACCCCTCCCCACATTAAACCCGAGTGATATTTCCTATTCGCTTATGCCATCTTACGATCGATTCCCAACAAACTGGGAGGAGTGTTAGCCCTAGCTACATCTATCCTAATTCTAGCAATCATCCCTATACTCCAAACAACTAAACAACAAAGTATGATATTTCGACCCCTCAGCCAAACCCTATTTTGAATTTTAGTATCAGATCTATTCATTCTTACATGAATTGGAGGACAACCCGTTGAATACCCCTTCATTATCATTGGACAATCAGCATCCATCCTATACTTTTCCCTTATCCTCATCCTAATACCAACAGCAAACCTCATCGAAAATAACATGCTCAAATGAAGGGCCCTTGTAGTATAAACAATACACTGGTCTTGTAAACCAGAAATGAAAAAACTATTTCCCAGGACATCTCAAGGAAAAGGCACTCACCTTACCCTCAACACCCAAAGCTGATATTCTAATTAAACTATTCCTTGATATACAATAACCCAAACACTTACACACCCCACCCCATATTTCCAGTACATACCTACATATAATAGCACGCGATACGCGCTATGTATATCGTGCATACACTTCTAGTCCACATGCATATAAGCAAGTACATACTATTAAATACGTACATAATACATAATATGTATATTCCACATTACATTACAAACACCATGACTATCCATAACCCAAGAGAAACTACAAAAGTACGCAAAACATGATCTTATTAATCGGACATAGCACATCAATATCTTAATCGCACATTAGCGCATAACCTTTCGAAAGTCCTCGTCAATACGGATATCCCTCTCCATCCTTTCTGGCCAGTTCTACCATCCTCCGTGAAACCAGCAACCCGCCCGCAGAATGCCCCTCTTCTCGCTCCGGGCCCATACAACTTGGGGGTGACTAGAGTGAAACTATACCTGGCATCTGGTTCTTACTTCAGGGCCATTTACACTATACCCGCCCACACGTTCCCCTTAAATAAGACATCTCGATGGATTAGTTACTAATCAGCCCATGACATGTCATAACTGATCTTTCAGGCCTCTGGTATTTTTTAATTTTCGGGTATGCAGGGACTCCACATGGCCTCCGCCGGCCAGCACCCGGTCCATCAATTGTAGCTGAACATATCATGTACATTCTTTACCCTCATAATTATCATAGGTGACTATTTAATTCATGCTCGAAGGACATAGAGATTAAAGCACACATGTGCAAACGCACATGCACATGCACATGCACATGCACATGCACATGCACATGCACATGCACATGCACATGCATACGCATACGCACACGCATACGCATACGCATACGCACACGCACACGCGCAATTATTTCCAACCAGATATTTAAGCAAACCCCCCTACCCCCCGTTCCAAACCTCACAGATTTTTGGTACTTGTGCCCTTGCCAAACCCCAAAAACAAGGACTTCCCGCACTGCTACTATTCAAAACGCTAAATAAGTATATACTTCACATTTAACCACTGAACCACCGTTTCTTAAGCTTTCTTATTTATTAACCAATAATTTTAACTGACATCCCCCTAGTGTCCTAAACCAACCTTTACTTTCAAAAACTAATAACTACA